TACCACGTTTTGTCGTTGTACGCTGCCTCTTTTGATTCAACTTGTCCAACAAGTATCATCTCTATAAGGTTCAGAATATGCTTTGCGAAGAAAACATATCTCTTGAAATTATTGAACTTAGCCACGAGTTCCTGCTCGATAGCAACCATATAGACTTAATTGATATCGAGCAGGTATCCAGGATCCGAGTCATCTGTTGCCAATGACTTTGAATCCGCGGTAGAAGGCGATGGTTTTGGACCGCCCTTAACCTAAAGGTTAAGGAGTAACTCAGTTAGCCAACTGTCGCCTTCCGTTTTGGTCACTAAGACCAAAACAAGAAGGAGGGTTGAGACCAACCCTCACCCTACGGCAATGCCGAAATTTGTGTTTTTTTGTTTTGAAGGATCTTCCAAATTACATTAAGGCTACTATGATCGAGAGTTGATATTTGCCCGAGAAGCTTTCGGTTGAGAATCGAGTCTTCTTTTGATATTTTAGAACAAAGTCGACTAAAACTCAACGATACCTTTTTTTTGCGCAGTAATCCGTTGATTCTAGTCATCCACAGATAGCGAAATTCCGTCTTTTTCTGTTTTCTATCCCTATTCGCTGAAGCCAACGCTTTTAAAATGAGTTCGGAAATCACTCGAGTAAGCGTTGAATTCGATCCCCTACATCCTTTGGACAACAATTTTTCTTTTAGTCTGCGATTCTGAGCAACGGGTCCTCTTGTCGTTCTTGTCATACAAATCTCCTCGTTTTTTGTTTTTCTTTATTGCATTTTACCTACCTCAAGTAGCCTTACCTCAAGTACTAAAGTACTCAAGTACTCACTTTCCAAGCCCGCCTTATTAGAGAGAAATTCCTAAAAGGCATTGGCTTTTCTAACCTTCCTGACCCGCCATTTTTGCTTTTTTTTTTGCCATTCTAGCTTGAAATCTAAAGCGTCCAATTTGGGTTTTTCCGTTTCTATGTCTGCTTTATTGAACGGTTAGGCCTCCCTTATATGCCGGAGCCCGCTGTTTACCTTGAAAGTCTAGTCCTAAGTTGCACACTTCCGACTGCTTCGCTCTACCCTCAACCGAGTAATCGAGTAATCAAATCTTTCACAACAAGCTCGACCTATACTGTAACGAGATTTCATTAAAAAGATTTGCTAGGCAGCTGGCCCTTTGAGTCCGATCTTTCAAAAGATCCTTCGACATAATTACATGCCCAGCTTAATGGCAAGAGCCCCTTCTCCCATTGGGTCCTTCACGAAAAAAAAAATGGGGGCATCCACATAGAATAGTAGTTCTAAGACCGAAACCCTATTTTCTCAGCTCATGGTCTTAACTTACCGGACCGCACATACACACGTGTACAAATTCCCCTTCGCTGAGGGCATCCCCGCAGCGCTGGGGTCTTGGATCTTCTTTTTACCGGCTGTCTTGCTTGTCTAACGAGTTGGTGACTAGTAGCCATAAGGTGATTCTTTTTTGTCTTTTTTGGTTCGAATCGATCCCAACCGTATCACCGAGGACTTTCCAAACAAAACCACTCGCAAGGCAATCTATTAGGAAAGAGATCTTTCTCGACCCTCTTCGCTTGCCCCGCATTTTTCGAGAAGCTCCGAGACATCGACCCACCGGGGGAGTCGAAATTTCTTTTTTATTTTTGATTCCGACGGATCGAATCGTCATCGAATTCTAGGGCTCGAGGGCCATGAAGTTTGGGCTGCGACCCCTCCTTATACCATTCCTGCAGGAGGCCCAGTGTATAATAGAACCGAAAGAGGTTCATGTTTGCCACCGGACACGGGGCGCAATAGAGCGCCCCTTTAAGGAAAATCTCCTTAAATCTCCTGTGTGTTGGGAATTGACCGTTCTCGAACCGGAAGGTGAGAATGAAGGAGATTTCTCTTAAAAGAAAAGCGCCCCACACCATGAGGTATAGGATTCCGAAACCCCCGTTTCGGAAAAAGGCCAAGACCAAGGGAAGCACTCCGCTCGAGAAGCAAAGGGCTACCTTGCATCCTCGAGTGACCAGGTCTTCCGCCAGAACCAGCTTTTGGCCGAAGGTTAGGCAATTACCGGCTGTTCGTGTCATTTCTGCGATGAGGCTCGCGGATTCGCTTCGAGTTGTCCAAAACACGTGGCAGTTTGCCAGCATTTTGGCGCCCTCGTGGACGAACCAGGTTCGACAGAGAGCCGGGATTACCTTTGGGTCCATCCATGGAGGCGCTATCAATACGATAACCCCTTCCACTATTTGGAAGAACCTCTCGGTCCCCATTAACGACACAATACAGAGTGAAATGATCATTATGAAGGTGACTTTCACGACAACCTTGATAATGAGCACGACCCTCACGCGGATCCTGGGACCCACTAAGTATAGAATAATGATCGAAGGGATCATTAGAAAAATGCACGTTACCATAAGAATAAGGTCCCTCCGCCCTTTTTGGGTATATGAAATAAATATGTGTACGGATATCTCCGTATATTCTCTAACCTAGGTAGAGATGCCCCTTTGGCCTCTTTTTTTGGTTATTCGAGGCCTAGTATACCATCAACAATTCCATAAAGTCCTGCTTCCCTGGGTAACATAAAAGTATCCCTTTCCAGGTCGTGAGCTACAACCCAGTAGTGGCGGAATGTTCTTGCTGCATAAATTTCTGTGACCGTGTGACGCAAGGCTAATAGTAAGTCTGTTTCCAGCATAATGAGAGGGGTCCTATCCTTAAAGCCCTTCATACGAGGTTGATGGATCATTACCTTGGCGGAGGGGCATATGAAACGTTTGCCTCTGTCTCCCCCGAGCAGAATAAGGGATGCCATGGAAGCGGCCAGTCCCAAACATAGTGTCATTACCTGTGACTCTATAGTGGTCATAGTCTCATAAACGGCGAGCCCTGGCATTATAAACCCGCCACGAGAGTTTATAAACATAGTTTGTTTTAAGGAAGAATCCTGTATATTGAGAAAGATCATAAGACCAACTAGCTTGTTTGCGATATCCACCTTCAAGTCTTGGCCAAAAAAAAGCATTCTTTCCCGAGAAAGACGATCAAATAGGTCAACCCAACGGAGGATACTTTTCTTTTTCTTTTTCTTTTTCTTTTTACCATCTTCATCTTCTTCTTCATCTGAATCTTCATCTGAATCTTCATCTTCTTCTGAATCTTCATATTCATATTCATCTTCTTCTGAATCTTCATATTCATATTCATCTTCTTCTTCATCTGAATCTTCATATTCATCTGAATCTTCATCTTCTTCTTCATCTGAATCTTCATCTTCTTCTTTATCTGAATCTTCATCTTCTTCTTCATCTGAATCTTCATCTTCTTCTTCATCTGAATCTTCATATTCATTTTCGTATTCATCTAAATCTTCATCTGAATCTTCATTTTTATCTAAATCTTCATTTTCATCTAACTCTTCTTTTTCATCTGACTGAAAATCGTCTTCATCTGCCTGAAAATCGTCCCAAAAAACTTTTTTTTTTTTTTCTTTTTTTTTTTTTTTAAAAAACCGCAAGGGAACCTTGGGAACACCGTAAGACATACAAATTGGATTGAATATTATTGCTTTTTATTAATCAATTACTTTTCTTTTTTTTTTTATTTAAAAGATCTTGCATAGTCTGATTCTGAGAGTTCCATTTTTTTCGGTTGACTTTCTTTCATTTTCGTTGCAAAAATGGATTTCCTTCCCGATACTTCCCAAGGAAAATCCCGAATTAGGTCCCAAATTGACGGGTTAGTGTGAGCTTATCCATGGGGTTATGCGCTCTTCAAATAGGAATTTTCTGAAAGATCCTGGCTTTCGTGCTTTGGTCGGTCTCCGAGATCCTTTCGTGGACCTATGTTGTGTTGAAAGGATATCTATATGATCCAATCGATTTCATCGACTGTCCATTTCATTTCCTCCGCAAATGCGGATTCAGAGAGTTTCCCTCTCTTCCACCAATGCCCCTGTTAATTGGGCATGAATCCAATAGGCGACCTCTAACTCGAAGGTCTCATCCTCAAAACGAGGATAAAACCTATCGAGTTGGCTCACAATGGTGTGGTAGTCCGACGGGCGCCCCTTTTGAATTAAGGTTTTTATAAAACGGGGTCTCTAACTGAAAGAAATCCATTATTGCTCTTTAGATCTAGATTAAAGCCAATTATAAAATATACGATGAAAAATGGTGGATTTGAAAAGGAACGGGTTCTTTTTTTTTTTAACCCGCTTTTCTGGCTTTTCGCGACCTCGATTCGCGGAGAAGGAGCTACCGGATGAGTGGAATCGGAAAGGCCCGAATTCACGCTGGGGTCATTGACTTGCTTAGTTTAGGTTCCGGAGGGCGAGATCTGATAAAAGCCTTGTATAGCTTCTTCAATTTCTCGATAAAGAAAAATATGACCAAGAGTGGTTCGAATGTATATACAAAGAATTTCGTTTTTTTTTTTTATACTTCTTACTATTAGAAAGTATGCGTAAATCTCATAATGGGTACCAAAAGACTCATAATGAACTTCGACAGGAATTCCTCTTGAAAGAATAAGGCCTTGGCAAGGTCGCCACCGGAGCCAAAAAGGACTGTCTAAATTAATTCTTTTCTGTCGATAAGCTCCAATTGCATCACAAGGCAAGGCCAATTTCGTGGTTCCTTTTTTTTGTTTTCAATGGAGATCCTCCGACAGGAAAATCTTTGTAATGCTAATTAGAGCGAAGACCACGACCAAGGCATAAAAGACTTTCCCCGTCAGGTGTTTTCGCTGTGGGAAACCTAGGAACAAGACGTAGTAGCTAAAAACTCCGACGATGAAGAGCACACAAAAAAAGGCTTGGATCCCTTTGTGGTTGGGAAACCTCCCCTCCTCTAGGCGGAATCGAATAATTTCCTTTATGACTAGAAGAACTAAAAATAAGAAGAAAGTCATGTAGACTCGGCGTATCGTTGTACCATGGATGCAAGCCTTGCCGAGGAGAGAGCCGATCGTCCCGAGGCCTAGCTTTATAATTCGCCAGCCTCGGTTGAGG